GATAAAGTGCCTGAAAAATAGGGCCACTATGATAGAGTGGAAAATGTGCAATATACACCTTTATTACTGATCGCAGAATTAAACTGCTCTAGAAATATCAAAAATTTCTGTGCATCTTACACTAAAAAGTATAAAAAGATAAGCTAAAATAAGCTAATAGGCTCATACCCTTTGAATGAGAGTAAAAAATCTCTCTCTTTTTAATCAATTTATCATTAATGTTATTTTTATTTACAATAATTGTAGGAACTACAGTATCAATTAGATCTAGAGAATGGATTATTATATGAATTGGATTAGAAGTAAACTTAATATCATTTATCCCAATTATAAAAACAAGTAAATCGCCATACGAAAGAGAAGCATCAATAAAATATTTTATTGTACAAGCAATAGCATCAACATTATTAATAATGGCAGTATTATTAATAGAAATAAATACCCAGCCCATATGGGTAATCATTTTAATAGCAACACTATTTTTAAAGATGGGGGCAGCACCATTTCATATTTGATACCCGGGGGTAATACAGGGACTTAGTTGAGAAAACTGTATTATTTTAATAACATGGCAAAAAATTGCCCCAATAATTATAATTAGATATCTAATAGTAAATACCCTAATAACGAGAATCATTGTAACAATGTGTGTTATTGTGGGTGCAGTAGGCACAATAAATCAAACTTCATTACGAAAGCTGATGGCCTATTCATCAATTAGACATTTAGGCTGACTAATTATATCAATATTAATGAGTAATTATTACTGAGTAGTATATTTCACGCTTTATAGAACAGTAACCATTGTTACAGTAACCATCTTCTGAAGTATAAGTACTTTCCATATATCACAGATTATAAATAAAAAAATGGAAAGTAAAACTAAAATCGTATTATTCAGTAGAATTCTATCTCTTGGAGGCATACCTCCCTTTATAGGGTTTATTCCTAAATGAATCATAATCCAAAACATAATTAGATCAGAAAATTACATTATAATTATAATTATAGTAATATCAACCCTTATTACACTATATGCATATTTACGAATATCATATAGAGCATTTTCATTAAGAAATGAAAGATTATATTGACAAATACCAGAGTTTAATAAATCAGTAATATTTTTATCAATAGCTGTCACATTATTAGGAATTCCTATTATTGGAGTAGTTAGAATACCATAAATAAAGCCTTATGTTAAATAAAACAAACAGCCTTCAAAGTTGTAAATAAAAGTAAAATCCTTTTAGGCTTTAGTTTTTAAACAACTTTAGAATTGCAACCTAACATCATAATTTGACTATAAAGCCTAGCAAGAGAGGGGATAAACCTCATTTATAGATTTACAGTCTAACGTTTAAATTATCAACCACCTTGCTTAAATAATAATGAGACAATGGCTTTTTTCTACAAACCATAAAGACATCGGAACCCTTTACCTAATCTTCGGAACATGGGCAGGAATAGTGGGAACAGCACTAAGAATAATAATTCGTGTAGAACTGGGACAGCCAGGATCACTAATTGGAGATGATCAAATCTACAATGTAGTAGTTACAGCCCACGCATTTGTGATAATTTTTTTTATAGTGATGCCAATTATAATTGGTGGATTCGGGAATTGATTAGTACCATTAATGCTAGGAGCACCAGATATAGCTTTCCCCCGACTTAATAATATAAGATTCTGGCTTCTACCTCCCGCGTTAACTATTCTAATAGCAAGAAGTTTAGTAGAAAGAGGGGCTGGAACAGGTTGAACAGTTTACCCGCCTCTTGCTAGAGGCGTAGGACATGCAGGAGGATCTGTGGACTTAACAATCTTCTCCTTACACCTAGCAGGTGTATCATCAATTTTGGGGGCTATTAACTTTATTACAACAACTATTAACATAAAGACACCTGGAATAAAACTAGATCAAATACCACTTCTAGTATGAGCAGTAGCAATCACTGCATTATTATTACTACTATCCCTTCCAGTATTAGCCGGAGCCATCACAATGCTATTAACAGACCGAAATATAAACACATCGTTTTTTGACCCTGCAGGGGGAGGAGACCCCATCCTATATCAACACCTATTTTGATTCTTTGGGCACCCAGAAGTATACATTCTAATCCTACCAGGGTTTGGTATAATCTCTCATATCATTGCACAAGAAAGAGGGAAAAAAGAAACATTTGGAGTACTAGGAATAATTTATGCAATAATAGCAATTGGATTATTAGGATTTGTGGTATGAGCACACCATATATTTACAGTAGGAATAGACGTAGACACTCGAGCATATTTCACGTCAGCCACAATAGTAATCGCTGTTCCGACAGGAATTAAAATCTTCAGATGACTAGCCACCTTACACGGAACTCAATTTAATTACTCTCCATCTTTACTATGAGCATTAGGATTTGTATTTCTATTCACAGTAGGAGGACTAACAGGAGTAGTATTAGCAAACTCTTCAATTGATATTGCAATACATGATACATACTATGTAGTAGCTCATTTTCACTACGTATTATCAATGGGGGCAGTATTTGCTATCATAGGAGGTCTAGTACACTGATTCCCTTTATTTACAGGAGTAACTATGAATAATACTATATTAAAGGCACAATTCATTACAATATTTGCAGGAGTAAATATAACATTTTTCCCACAACACTTCTTGGGGCTGGCTGGAATACCACGTCGGTATTCAGACTACCCTGATGCATATACAGCATGAAATATTATATCTACCTTGGGGGGTTCAATCTCAACAATAAGAGTTATTATATTAATATTTATTTTATGAGAAGCCCTGGCCTCTCAACGACAAGTCCTATCACCTGATGCTCTCAATACTTCAATTGAATGATACCAAATAACTCCTCCCACAGAACATAGATATTCAGAACTACCACTAACAATTAAATTTTAATGTGGCAGAAAAGTGCTATGGATTTAAGCTCCATCCATGAAGAGCTCAATCTTCCATTAAAAATGGCAACATGAGCTCAATTGAGATTTCAAGAATCAGGTTCACCTATAATAGAACAAATAATTAACTTCCACGACCATACAATAATAATCTTACTAATAATCACAGTAATAGTAGGATATGTTATATTATCAATAATTTGAAACAAGCAAACGAACCGAAATTTATTAGACGGACAAACTATTGAAACTGCATGAACAATTCTGCCAGTAATAATTCTTATTGCAATTGCAATACCATCATTACGACTATTATACCTAATAGATGAGATTAGAGAACCGTCTATTACCCTAAAAACAATTGGGCATCAATGATATTGAAGATATGAATATTCTGATTTTAATCAGATTGAATTTGACTCATATATAATCCCCTCTAACGAGGTAGAAAAAAACATAACGCGTCTACTAGAAGTAGACAATCGAACAGTACTACCTATACAAACTCAAGTGCGAGTGCTAGTAACAGCAGCAGACGTTCTTCATTCATGAACAGTACCATCAATAGGAGTAAAAGTAGACGCAACACCAGGCCGAATTAATCAAACTAGATTCTTTATAAGACGTCCAGGACTATTTTATGGACAATGTTCAGAGATTTGTGGAGCAAATCACAGATTCATACCAATCTCAATTGAAAGAGTAAATACTAAAACATTTTTAGAGTGAATTAAAAGAAATGAAGAAAACTCATTGGATGGCTGAAAGTAAGTAATGGTCTCTTAAACCATAAAATAGTAACATAACGAAATACTTCCAATGAGAAAGTTAGTTAAATAATAACATTAGAATGTCAAACTAAAATAATTGGTAATTCAATACCTTCTAATTCCACAAATAGCACCAATAAGATGATTAATATTATTCACATTATTTTCAATAAACATAATAGTAGTAGCAACTATTAATTATTATTTATATAAACCAACTATAGAGCAAAATAAAATAAGTATTGACCTAGCTCGAAAAATAAACTGAAAATGATAACAAACCTATTCTCAACATTTGATCCTATATCATCAATCATAAATATACCTATTAACTGAAGATCCTCCCTAGTGGGTATAGCCCTGATACCAATAATATTTTGATTAATTCCCTCACGATTAAGAACAATATGATTTATTATCATAAAAACCTTACATAATGAATTTAAAACACTACTAGGAAGTAGTAGATTTAATGGGAGAACCTTTATATTTGTATCTTTATTTACAATAATCGCTCTTATTAACTTTTTAGGATTATTTCCATATATTTTCACCAACTCAAGACATATAGTATTTACAATAACTCTAGCTATACCCATATGAATAAGATATATAATTTATGGGTGATTAAATCAAACTATACATATATTTGCACATTTAGTGCCACAAGGTACCCCCGGGGTACTGATACCATTTATAGTAGTAATCGAAACAATTAGAAACATAATTCGACCAGGAACCTTAGCAGTACGACTAGCAGCAAACATAATCGCCGGCCATCTACTAATAACATTATTGGGAAATACGGGCCCATCTGTATCTTATATAATAATAACTGTATTAGTAATAGCACAAGTAGCCCTATTAATACTAGAATCAGCAGTATCAATTATCCAATCTTATGTATTTGCAGTATTAAGAACATTATACTCTAGAGAAGTAAATTAATGTCAACACACCAAAACCATCCTTATCACCTTGTAGATCAAAGACCATGACCACTAACCGGGGCAATTGGAGCGATAACAATACTAACAGGAATAGTAAGATGATTCCATCTACAAAATAATAGTTTAATAATAATAGGAATAATAATTCTAGTGATAACAATATATCAATGATGACGGGACATCTCCCGAGAAGGGACAATACAAGGACTACATACAAGAAAAGTAGTTATTGGATTACGATGAGGAATAATATTATTCATTACATCTGAAGTATTATTTTTTTTTTCTTTCTTCTGAGCATACTTTCATAGCAGTCTATCTCCAGCAGTAGAAATTGGAAGCCTATGACCTCCGATAGGAGTTATTCCATTTGATCCCATATCAATTCCTATGTTTAATACCTCTATCTTATTAAGATCAGGAGTAACAGTAACATGAGCACATCACAGATTAATAGAAAATAATAAAACACAAACAGCACAAGGTCTATTTTTCACGGTAATACTAGGATTATATTTTACATCCCTGCAGGGGTTTGAATACTGGGAAGCTCCATTCACAATCGCTGACTCAGTATATGGATCATCATTCTTCGTGGCAACAGGATTCCACGGACTACATGTAGTAATTGGCACGACATTTCTAATAGTATGTTTAATACGACATAATAGAAATCATTTTTCCTCAAAACATCACTTCGGATTTGAAGCAGCAGCATGATATTGACACTTTGTAGACGTAGTATGATTATTTTTATACATTTCAATTTATTGATGAGGTAGATATTTATTTAGTATAATAAAGTACAATTGACTTCCAATCAAAAAGACTGGTCAACCAGAATAAATAATAAATATTTTAATATTAACAGGAATTATTATTATAACTATCACTATAATTATCATGTCAATGGCCTCACTACTATCAAAAAAATCTATTATCGATCGAGAAAAAAGAACTCCATTCGAATGTGGGTTTGACCCATTTTACAAGGCACGAATCCCATTTTCATTAAAATTTTTTTTGGTGGCAGTAATTTTCTTAATTTTTGATGTAGAAATCGCAATTATTATACCGACAATAATATCAATAAAGTCATCAGACCCAATACAATGAGGAGTGTCATTTACTATTGTAATTGTAATTCTCCTAGTAGGATTATATTATGAATGAATTCAAGGATCACTTGAATGAACAACATGGGACTATAGTTAAAAATAACATTTAATTTGCAATTAAAAAGTATTGATTCATTCAATTTGTCTTAAATGAAAAGTAATAAATTACACTCAGTTTCGACCTGAAAATTGACAATAAAATTGTCTTCATTTAATTGAAGCCAAAATAGAGGCTTATCACTGTTAATGATAAAATTGAAAATTAATTCCAATTAAGGGGGAAAGTAGATCACGATAATAAGCCGCTAACTTAATTATCTAGCGGTTAAAATCCGTTATTACCCCTATATTTATATAGTTTATGAAAACATTACATTTTCAATGTAAAAATAAAAGAAACCTTTTTATAAATGTTTAAGGGTAAAAATACCATCAATACAGCTTCAACGTAAAGCTTTTGATTTAAGCTACTTAAACAAACAATTATAAAAAATAAAAAGAAAACAATAAAAGATAATAAGTAAGCCTTAACTAAATTAAGCTGAAAAGACTGAATAAATCCAGAAAACAACTTAAAATAATAATAAGCACCCTGACCCCCAAACAATTCGCATCATCCATGATCAAAAGAACTAATTAAAATCCCTCCGGAGGAGAGGAAGGGAAAAGAAACCCCCCGAGTACTAATATAAGGCATAAATCATATAGAACCAGAAAAAAAAGAAGGTAGAACAAAAAATGAACTTAGTAAACTATCCTTATAGGAATAGAAAGAAAAGAAGTACCCTAAAAGGCCTCCCAATACTCTTACCAAGAGAGTAAGTAATTTTAAAGACAGGGGTAAACAAATTATACAAGGAATAGGAAAAATAAGTCAAGATAAAATTCTACCCCCAAAAACAGAAGCCAAAACCATAAAAAATATGCCCCGCAACATATATCAAGAATCATCATTAGATGATATAGAAGAACTTATACAAATAGAACCAAACATAGTAAAAGAAAGTAAGCGAGAAGTATAACAAACAGTAAGTCCAGTAGAAACAAAATAAAATAAAAAACTAATAAAATTTAGAATAGAAAAAGATCTAATTTCTAAAATTAGATCTTTTGAATAAAATCCTGCAAGGAAAGGTATCCCACATAAAGCAAGATTAGAAACACTAAAACAAACAGAAGTCAAAGGCATGTAGTCAAGAAGTGATCCTATATAACGGATATCTTGATAGTCACCTATATTATGAATAATAACACCAGCACACATGAAAAGTAAGGCCTTAAATAACGCATGAGTAAGAAGATGAAAAAAAGCTAAATTATAATAGCCCATAGATAAAATTCTTATTATAAGACCAAGCTGTCTAAGGGTAGACAGAGCAATAATTTTTTTCAAATCAAATTCAAAATTGGCACCTAAACCAGACATAAATATGGTAATACCACCAATAAATAACAAATAAAAAGAGAAGCCTGTAACAGAGATAAGAGAATTAAAACGAATTATTAAATAAACCCCAGCAGTAACAAGAGTTGAAGAATGAACTAAAGCAGAAACAGGAGTAGGAGCTGCCATAGCAGCGGGTAGTCATGAGGAAAAAGGAATTTGAGCTCTTTTAGTTATAGCAGCAAAAATCATTAAAAAAGAAATAACTTGAGACTCTAGTCTAACTAGAACTAAATCTACATAAAAAACATAATTTCAAGACCCATAATTAAGCATCCAAGCAATTCTTAACAAAAAGGCAACATCACCCAAACGATTAGATAGAACCGTTAGTATCCCCGCACTATAAGACTTAAAATTCTGATAATAAATAACCAATAAATAAGATACAAGACCAAGTCCATCTCAGCCCAAAAGAATAGAAATTATATTTGGGCTAATAATAAGCAACATTATTGATAGAACAAACAAAAGAACTAATAAAACAAAACGAACAATATAAATATCTCCTATTATATAATCATGAGTATAAAAAATAACTATAGAAGAGATAAAAAGAACAAATCTTATAAATAATAAAGATATGTAATCAAACAGGAAAGTTATAACAACATCAACAGTTATCAAAGTACAAATATGTCAGTCAATAAAATAAGATAAATCATTATTACAAAAGTAAAGTCCAATCAATAAACAAAAAAATCTAAATAATGCCAAAAAGAAAAAAGAAATAAAACAAATTTTTGAATGCCAACTAATTACCCAAGGTAATAAAATACATCAGTGACGTCACAAATCACCATTTTTAATTAAACTACTTAGAATATAATCAATTATAAAATAAGCCGACATTCAAAATAAAAATATTTAGAGGTAATCAATGCAAAGTCAACAATAAGTACTCTCGAAAAGTACCAGACATGAAACTATATAAACAAGAAAAAATTTTACCATGCTGAGAATAAGAATATAAATATAAACTATAGGCAGCACTAAAAAAAGAAAGTAAAGAAATAATAAGAATAGAAAATCATCTTCATGAGACAATTCTATTAATTAATCTAATCTCACCTAAAAGATTCAAACTAGGAGGGGCAGACATATTAGAAGAACAGAGAAGAAATCACCAAAGACCCATTCTAGGCATAAGATTAATTAACCCCTTATTAATAAATAATCTACGTCTAGAAAGACGTTCATATGAAATATTTGCTAAACAAAATATACCAGAAGAGCAAAGACCATGAGAAATTATAATAATATAAGAACCACTAACACCTCATCTAGTTAGAGTTATTAATCCAGATAACATAATACCTATATGAGCAACAGAGGAATAAGCAATTAAAGACTTCAAGTCAGTTTGACGCAGACAAATTAAACTAACCAAAAAACCCCCAAAAAGACTAATACTAATTATAAAATAGTTAAAACTCATCCCCAAAAAATAAATTAAAGAAAAGACACGTAATAAACCATAACCTCCCAATTTTAATAAAACACCGGCCAAAATTATAGAACCAGAGACAGAGGCTTCAACATGAGCTTTAGGCAATCATAAATGAAAAATAAATATAGGCAACTTTACCAAAAAGGCAAGAATTACACAAATGTAAAAATAAAATCCAACAAAAATATCCAATGAAAAAAACAAATGAAAATTTAAAGTAAAACCCAAAAAATAAAGATAAAAAATAGAAAGGAGGAGAGGAAGGGAAGCAAATAGGGTATAAAAAAACAAGTAAAGACCAGCCTGAATACGTTCAGGCTGATACCCTCAACCTAATACAAGAAAAAAGGTAGGAATAAGAGAGCTTTCAAAAAAAACGTAAAACATCAAAAAATTTAAGCTAAAAAAAGTTAGAATCAAAAACCCTAAAAGAAATAAAACCATTAATAAAAATTGGGAGGTGTAATTTCGACTGAAATAAATAGATCTTCTAGCCAAAATCATCAATCTACAGATTCAAAATCTTAATAAAACAAGCCCATAAGATAAAATATCAGTACCAAAATAATGATGCAAATTGGAAACAAAAAAGAAAGAGTATCCAAAAAATAAATAAATAAAAGAACAAATAAATAAAAAGGAAGAAAAAACCCAATAATCAACCAAAAAGCAAAGTGGGATCAAAAAAAAAATAAGAAGAATGAATCTTAGCATTGAATTATATTAAATACTCCAAAAAAGTCGGTACCATGCGTACGAATTATAGAAACCAGAATAGAAAGACCTAATGCACCCTCACAAACTCTAAAGCCAAGAAAATACATTAAAAAATATATATCAAATAAAAAAAATACTAAAATAACAAATATGTATATAAACAAGGAGAGAAAAATAAACTCTAATCTAAGCAAAGTCGAGAGTAAATGTTTACGCTTACTTACAAAAGAGGAAATACCAACTAAAAACAGAAAACCAAAAACAGAAGAATAAATTATTAACATTAGTTATAGTAGTTTAATAAAACAATGGTCTTGTAAGCCATAATTGAGATAGTTTTCTCCTAAAACTGCCCCAAACCATCAGAGAAGAAGAATTTACCCTCATCATTAATCTCCAAAATTAATATTTTAATTAAACTAATCTCTGAATCAGACAATTGATTGTAATCACTTTTACAGCTATAAATGCTACCTTATTCAGAATAATAAAACACCCTATATCCACAGGTATTGTATTAATAATTCAAACCATTTTAATATGCTTCATAACAAATAATATAGCACTAGACGCTTGATTTTCTTATATTCTTTTCCTAGTGTTTTTGGGAGGAATATTAGTATTATTTATTTACTTAACCAGAGTAGCATCAAATGAACTGTTTAACAAACCAAGATATAAATTCATTTGAGTTATTCCAATAACAATATTAATTATCATGTTAGTTGACCCCATTCTAATATCAAATAACTCAGAAGATATTAAAATTTTAGAAAGAAGAGAAGTCATTAATACAACAACAATATTTAACTATCCATATAGTTTGATAACAATTGCTGTGATCATGTATTTATTTTTAACACTAATTGTTGTTGTAAAAATTACAGAATCACACACAGGGCCTCTACGTAGAAACAATTAATGAACAAACCAATACGATTAAGCCACCCATTAATAAAAATTGCCAACAACGCCCTAGTTGATTTACCAACACCATCAAATATCACAATATGATGAAATTTTGGGTCATTATTAGGACTATGTCTAATTATACAAATTGCTACTGGACTATTCCTAGCAATACATTACACTGCCAACATTGAAATAGCATTTTATAGAGTAAATCACATCTGTCGAGATGTTAGCAATGGATGGTTATTACGAACAATACATGCAAATGGGGCATCTTTTTTCTTTATTTGTATTTATATACACATCGGACGTAATATATATTATGGATCGTATAAGTATGCACATACTTGGTCCGTTGGGGTATTAATTTTATTCTTAGTAATAGCAACAGCTTTTATAGGATATGTACTACCATGAGGACAAATGTCTTTTTGGGGCGCAACAGTAATCACAAACTTATTGTCTGCAATCCCTTATTTGGGAGTTGAATTAGTACAATGGGTATGAGGAGGATTCGCAGTAGATAATGCAACTCTAACACGATTTTTCGCCTTTCACTTCGTGTTACCTTTCATTGTATCAGCTGCAACAATGGTACATCTGTTATTTTTACATCAAACAGGATCAAATAACCCAATAGGAATAAGAAGAGAAAGAGATAAAGTACCATTTCACCCATATTTCACATGAAAGGATATTATAGGGTTTATAGTAATAGTGGGGGCACTAGTGATACTATCACTTACTAACCCATATATACTAGGAGATCCTGATAATTTTACTCCAGCTAACCCTTTGGTAACTCCAGTGCACATTCAACCAGAATGATATTTCCTATTTGCATACGCAATCTTACGGTCTATTCCCAATAAACTTGGAGGAGTACTAGCACTAGTCGCATCAATTGCAATTTTATTTATTATACCAATGTATAGAAGAAAGTTCCGAAGATTGCAATTTTACCCTTTAAATCAAATATTATTTTGAATAATAATTAGAACAATTTGCATACTAACATGAATTGGGGCGCGCCCGGTAGAAGAGCCATTTATTATTACAGGCCAATTACTAACAGTAATTTACTTTAGATTTTACTTGTTACACCCACTAATAATGAGAGTATGAGATAAAATCACTAACTAAGTTAATAAGCTTTAAGAAGCATATATTTTGAAAATATAAGAAAAAGTAAAGACTTTATTAACTTGTACTAATTTTTTTACGCTAAACTAAAAGGGATAAAATTAGCAGCTTTAATCCTATAAAAAAAATTAAATAATTTAAGGAAATAGGTAAAAAGCTCTTTCAAGCTAAGTATATAAGCTTATCGTAACGATAACGAGGCAAAGTTCCTCGAGCTCAAATAAAAACAAAAGAAATAAATACTAGCTCAATAAAAAACTCTATAGAGTTAAGGGTACAACCAAGAAAAATAACAACAAAAAGTATACTCATAAAAAGAATACCAGCATATTCAGACATAAAAATTAGTGCAAAACCACCACTTCTGTACTCAACATTAAATCCAGAAACCAGCTCCGACTCTCCCTCAGCAAAATCAAAAGGTGTACGATTTGTTTCTGCTAAACAGGAAGCAAACCAAATAATTATTAAAGGAAAACTTAGAAAAAGAAATCAAACAAAACCCTGATATATATAAAAACTAATTATAGAATACCCCTCACTTAAAAAAATAAAAGATATAAGAATCAATGCCAATCTAACCTCATAGGAAATAGTTTGCGCTACAGCCCGTAAAGCCCCTAACAAAGAATAAATAGAATTAGAAGACCATCCAGCAATTATTACAGTATAAACCCCCAAACTAGTACAACACAGAAAAAACAGCAAACCAAAATTATAAATAAATGCTCCAGCATAAAAAGGAACAACCAATCAACATAGTAAAGAAATAAATAATCTAAAAATAGGAGAAAAATAATAAGGCATATAGTTAGAACTTATAGGAAAGGTTTGTTCTTTATTAAATAATTTAATAGCATCAGAAAAAGGTTGAACAACACCACAAAATCCAACTTTATTTGGACCCTTACGAATTTGTATATAACCTAAAACCTTACGCTCCAATAAGGTTAAAAATGCAACTCCAACTAATACAAAAATAACTAAAATTAAAGACCCAACAAAATTTAAAATAATATCGAATAACTGCATAGTACTAATTGTAAGACTCCTTACATAAATGAATTCTAAATTCATGGCACTTATCTGCCAAAATAGCTAATAATATTCAAAAAATAGAGAATTACTCGTAATAATGGTCCTTTCGTACTAAAAACTACAAAAAAATTGAGGATAGAAACCGACCTGGCTTAAACCGGTCTGAACTCAGATCATGTAAGAATTTAAAGGTCGAACAGACCTATGGATCAAGCTGCTACACCTGACCATAATCTTAATCCAACATCGAGGTCGCAAGCCTTCCTGTAAATTTGAACTCCGGAGGAAGATTACGCTGTTATCCCTAAGGTAACTTATTCTAACAATCTATAATAAAGGATCTAAAAACCATAAATAAATGTAAAATAAATAATAAAAGTTAAATATATATCTCTTGTCACCCCAACAAAAAAGTCCAGGAAATAATAATATTAATAAAAAAATTAAAACTTAAAAAGGGAACCTTAAAGCTCTATAGGGTCTTCTCGTCCTACAAAAAAATCTGAGCCTTTTAACTCAAAAGCTAAGTTCAGAAATATTAAATCGAGACAGATAGTACTTCGTCAAACCTTTCATTCCAGTCTCCTATTAAAAGACTAATGATTATGCTACCTTTGCACGGTCAAAATACCGCGGCCGTTAAAATATAATCCACCGGGCAGGCACGACCTCATATAAAATACAAGAGGACATGTTTTTGATAAACAGGCGAGCAACTATGTTTGCCGAGTTCCTTAATAAAAGATCACGAGATAAAACAAAAAAACAAATAAATCATACTAATTTAATCATTATTAATAATGATATTTAATTTAACAAAATACTTTAATAAAAACCTAAAAAAATTAAAATTAATAAAAAATGAGATAAACTATAACGTAATTAAAAGATGAATGATATTAACCCTACTACCCCCAAATAAAAATAATTTTTAGAAAAAAGTAGAGATTATCCCCTACAATTTTAAACTTAATAAATAAGTACTTTAATAAAAAAGTAATTAAATAATAAGACCAAATTAAATTTGGATCTTAAAGAACTAGATACCCTTATAAACGAATAGAATATCTCTCCAGATATATATTAGTGATGTTGATGCAACAACAAACAAAATAATAAATCAGCTCTTATAAAATCGAGAAATAAAAATAAATTTAATAAAATAAATTAACCCTGATACAAAAGGTACTACCAACTAAATATACTTTTAACTAAAAAATATATTTCACCATATTTCAACAGTACCTCACGGTACTAATTAACTATTACTAAAAAAATTAGTTCAATAATATACTATAAATAAAGATACTTCTCCAAATAATAACTATTTTAAAAGAGTAAGAATATATTTTCAAAATAAACTGAATTGCACAGTAAATCATCCCAGTGTAAATGGACCGCTTACTAGTAAGCTTTACTTTGTTTGATCTTACTAGGTGCATTTTCCAATACGCCTACTATGTTACGACTTATCTCATTTATAACGAGAGCGACGGGCGATGTGTGCATATCTTAGAGCCAAGATTCCAAATAAATAAATAAATCATTTTACTTTCAAATCCACCTTCAATCCAAAAATAAATAAAAGAAATCTGTATAAATAAAATTATTGTAGCCCATCTCAACTTATATATAAGCTGCACCTTGACCTGACATTTTTACATTTAATAAATGGGGGAATTAACTCTAAAAAGATACCCTTATGACGGAGGTATACAAACTGAATACAAAAATAAGTAGTAAATATCGTGGAATGTCGATTATAGGACAGGCTCCTCTGAAAGGACTAAAATACCGCCAAATCCTTTGGGTTTCAAGAACATAACTAATACTACCCAAGTAAAAATTTAACACCTAATATAAGAGGGTATCTAATCCTAGTTTTAAAGATAGGTTTCACAGACTCCAAAATAATACTTTAATTAAAAATATAAATTTCACCTAAAATTAATAAATGAAGAAAATAAAATAAGTAACTGCTAACTAAAAATAGTCCCTACTCTTAATCGTATAACCGCGGCTGCTGGCACGAAATTAGCAAAGAGTATTAAAATTACTGTTTCCAAAACGTCTTGAATAACAAGAATAACCACTACCAAATAAAACGTTTAGAATCAAAATTAGTATATAGTATAAAATTAAAGGGACAATTCAGCAAGGATAAAACTTTATAAAAATAAACATATAAAAATATAACGGGGAAAAATAATACATAAATAACAAGACCTAAAAGAGGGTTAGTATTAAAATAAGGGTATAACGATATCCAATAGATGCATATTAATATTAAACATTTATATCCCATTAAACATTTATATATATATAGATATATACATATACAATATATAAATGTATACTATACCATTAAACATTTATATATATATAGATACCCCCATTTCTACCCCGGGGGAGGGCCCCCCCTCCCCCTCTATAGGGGAAATTAAGAAATTTTATCATAATTCACATAAACATATATTTTCGTAGAAAGCATAAAGTTGTAAACAAAATGAAAAATAGAGTAATCAATACTAATATTATATATAAATACAATAAAGACAGTAAATAAAGACCAAAATAGTATATTAATTTTTTATTAAAAAG